TCAGTGGATTATTTCCTAACAAAGGTTCAGTTAATATTTATTCTATTCTGTTCGTAGGAACAAAGAGAAGCAGATTTATTTTATACTCGATAAGTACCAATACGCAATGGGGGATTGATACCATTTTCTATGAGTAAATGCGTCCATCCTTATTGATTATTAGAAGGACCTATTCATAAAAATTTTCCTTTATTTATTTTCTCTTTCTTTCTGAATTTTTCGGATAAAATAAATATGATAAAGCCAATATGATAAAGACAATAAAACCGTTACGTTTCCATATCAAAGTGAGATATAGGATAACTTCCTTTTTCTTTTAATTCATGCCTGTTGGTCTTCCGAAAGTACCCGTTCTAATTCCTGACGAAGATGAAGAGATAGAATGGACTGACGTATAGTGTGACTTGTCAGATATATTGAGTCATATGGGATTTCCCCGTTCTTTCCCCCGATCGAGAGATCCTCTGTTTCGCCCAAGAAAGATAAATTGAATCATCAAAAAATTGGAGCATGAAGTGCAATTAGATGCATTGTTTGGGGGAATCCATAATACTATTCTTAATTAGAATAATTTATGGTTGGCTTTGATTGGACTCAAAAAATGAAGTATCCAAGCTCCGTTTAGCAAAAACCCAATTGGGAATATATCTATAATTACTACGTGTATCCTAAATGATTCCTGTTTGTTATTTAGAAAGTCATAACAAAAAGAAATGGTGATGGGACGATTTGTCCTATATGTGCAAATCCAAATCGGGCGGATCTTGACCCGGAGTAGAACATAAACCTAAAAAGATGAAAGAGACCCATTCAGGAACAAGAAAATACCATCATGATTTGGATTGAATCTCGATGAAACAATACATCAATGAGAAGTTAATTCGATAAGTTTATTGACCGAAAGAAAAGAAGTAAAAATTCGTCTTTATTGAAAAATCGAAGAAAAAGCCCTTTCCTTAGAAGTTCGAAAAAAACTGCTATGAAAAAGAATAGGAAAAAAGAAAGAGGACTGGAATCTATACATTGATTCGTTTTTTTCGCAATTTTTTTTTGAACCGTATGCCTCAAAAGTTGCTTGTACGGCCCTCTAAGGAATAGAATTTTTCCTTACTCAACGAACTTTATCAACGAGGAATACTTATTTTAGGCTCTGAAATTACTTCAGAGAACGCGAATATCCTTTTAGGTGCTTTGATATATTTAAGTCTCGCGGGGTCTGTCGGAGAGTTTAAACTTCTTATAAACTCTCCTGGTGGATCAGTAATAGATGGAATAGCCCTTTATGATACTATAGACATTCTTCTCCAACCAGTCGAGACAACAGCTGTGGGAGTAGCCGCGTCAATGGCGTGTTTTATCCTGAGTGGAGGAACTTCACGTACAGCATTCCCTCACGCCTGGCGCCAATGAGGTTTTTTTATTTGAGAGAAAAAAGAAAACTATGCCTTCGCCATATGAATATTAAGTAATAATAGCATGGCACTTCGAATTCGATATGAAAAATTTTTGTATTGTTTTTTTTTTTCAAAAGATTCGATTATGTATCGAGAGAGTAGTATGAGATAAAAGGTATTTCCGATTTTCTCTTATCTATCGGGAGTCCAATTCAGCGTCACAAACTTTTTTGTTTTCACACCGAAGGGCTCTTAACAATATTTATGTTAGAAAAAAAGAGTGCGAAAAAAAACAAGATTTTTCCTTTTTTGGTTGGATCAAAAAGAAACTTTGGAATTGCTGAATCAAAGACAAAAAAAGAATCCATTTTAAAATAGAAAGCAACGGAGCCATCATAGTATTTTTTAACTCCTCCGAAAGAAAAGGTGGCAATTTGATCATTTACTCATCTGGAGCTGAGAGATTCTATTTTGATCTTTCTTGAATGGAAAGTAAGGGTCAATTTCAATTTGATTGTAGAGCCGTATGCAATGCACAAAAGACGATGCTCGTACGGTTGTTCAATTCTATCTTTTTTTTCCTATTATTCTTTATCCTTCTTTTCTATTCGTTTCACACAGCAGATAGAGAATCCTTCTATCATCAGGGTAATGATGCATCAACCCTCTAGTTCTTTTTCGGACCTGAAAATGGAAGACATTGTCCTGGAAATGCAGGCAATAAAAAAAATACGCGACTGTATCATAGATGGTTATATAAGAGCGACGTTGAAATCCCGAAAAGAAATAACGGATACCCTCGAAAAAGACGTTTTTATGTCAGCAATAGAGGCCAAAGAGTATAGACTTGTTGATTGTATAGTAGGAGAAGATGGTTTTGAATTTCCATGAATTGAGATCTTATCTCCTAGCTTACTTCTATCAGAGAAATAAAATGGATTTTGCGCGAATCCGTGATTTGAGATTTTATTTCCAATTTTACTATTTTTTTAAATAGAAAAAAATTCATAATGATCCGGTTAGGATCAATCTAAACCAGCCCATTACGTATATGATTCAACATGCCAACTAGTCAACAACTTCTTAGAAATGCAAGACAGCCAATTCCAAATGTCGTGAAAACCCGCGCTCTTCGGGGATGTCCTCAGCGTCGAGGAACATGTACTAGGGTGTATGTGCGACTCGTTTAGATCATGAACTGACACAAAAAAAAGCAAGAAAACAGCTTTCCAGTATGAATGATCAGTACCAGTGAATAGGATAGAATGGAAGAAGGAACTCCATTCACTATCTAAAACTAAAATAAGCGAATCAATCCCTCTATTGTGTAGAAAGTTTATGGTTTCCATTGGTGCAAATCCAATCAACTGAATTTAAGATGAGAAGCAATTCTCCATTGGTAGCAAATGGTTATCCATTAAGCGGAGGAAATCTTATTGAAATTCAAAAAAAAAACAGAAAAATGGAGTTCTCACTCAGTCAAGAACGGACTACGAGGGTCAGCTATCCAGCTAACTTTCATAATTAAATACCGTTACTGTATAGGTGGGTCTCAGTGTGAAAGACCTGTTACTGGATAATTCAGGGGTAGAGCCAAAGAGTGTGGTGTGAACTATACAAGTTACCAATAAGATTGATTAAATGAAGTAAAGGCTCCGGTGTATAGAGAAGACCTCACCGTTTAAGAAATAACCATAGAAACGATGGAACCCACTATTTCTTTATCCATTCAATTTATATTTCTTTTTCTATTTTTGACACCTAGCAAAAGAAAATTTCTTATTTCTTTATACCTAAACAAAGAAAAAATTGTGGTCGGGAAGGTTATAGTAGCCAAAGCCATTGGAATTTTTATTTTATACATTGGAAAAATCCGTTTGGTTATTAATAGACCAGAACGGGGAAAAGAATAACTGAAAGAAAAGGAATAGTTATTTGTCAAAGTTGTATTTATTCAATGACCAGAACTAAACGCGGATATCTAGCTCGGAGACGTAGAACAAAAAGTAGTTCATTTGTATCAAGTTTTCGAGGGTCAAGACTTACTCGAACTATTACTGAACAGGAAATAAGATCTTTGTTTTCGGCTCATCGGGATAGGGATAAGCAAAAGAGAAATTTTCGTCGTTTGTGGATCACTCGGATAAACGCAGCAATTCGAGAAAGGGTAGTATTCTATAGTTATAGTAAATTAATACATGATCTATACAAGAGACAGTTGCTTTTTAATCGTAAAATACTGGCCCAAATAACTATAGCAAGTAGGGATTGTCTTTCTATAATTTCCAACGAAATTAGAAAAGAAGTAGAATACACTGGAATAATTGTAAATAGAGTTGCCCGGAGAATGAACTCCGGGAAGGGGGAGTGGAAATTACTATGAGAAAATATGCTAAAGTAGTCAAAATGAATGAACACGTTCAATAAAAAATCTTTTTTTTGCGATTCGTTTTTTTTCTTACGACACGATAATCAAATCTGGATTCTCGGATTTGTCGAACAAAACACCAATCCGCGTTTGAGTTCGGATTGGAATTCTGATTCAAGTGAACAAAGAGTAAGCCTATTTATTTCTGGTTCTAAGACTAGTAGTTCTAGCGGTCGGCTTGGTTCTTTTTCTGGTTCTAAGACCAGTAGTTCTAGCGGTCGGCTTGGTTCTTTTCCCTTTTTTCTCATTCTTGCGAAAAGGTAACAAAACTAAAATACGAGCTATTTTTATAGCCTTAGTAACTAATCGTTGTTGTTTCAAGGTTAATCTAGTCACTCGTCTAGGTAATATTTTTCCTTGTTGACTAATAAATCGACTAATTAAACTAATGTTTTTATGATGAATTCGATCCCCCGGTCGAATCGGGGACAAAGGCCTACGAAAAGATCGCTTTTTTTTATTTTTTTTAAGAAAAGGTCGCTTGGATTTATCCATGGTTTGTTTGTATAGTTTATTTATTATTCCGAAAATCCTATTTCTTAATTGTCATTTTAACCCCAAACAAATAGGATTATTTTCTATTTAAATATGTTCTATTTCTATTTCAATATGTTCTATATAATGTAATTTTTTCCCTTTGAAAGATAAGACATACTTAGTTCGATCTATTTGTTTATTTCCCCATGAATCGTATGTTTGTAACAATAGCGACAGAATTTTCTCAATTCTAATTGATTAGGCGTATTGTGCCGGTTCTTTTGAGTAATATATCTGGAAATTCCCGTTGACACCTTCTTAACACCGTTTCGGATACAACTGGTACATTCCAAAATCACCGTTACTCGCGCATCTTTCTTCTTGGCCATGAACCTCCTTTGGATTTTTGATTTACTCAACTCTTCTATTTTGATTCGAAACGAAGAAAAAGAAAGGAAGGAAAAAATAGAAGTTACTAACTTGAAATCCAACTCTAAAAGATCAAAATCAATAAAGTAATAATAAATCAAAGCAAAGCCATAGTAAATAATAAATAAAACAATGATTTCGAAACTCTATTTCAACACGAAGGACGTAAGTTAAAGATCTTGTATTCGTGCCCTAGACCCGCAATTTCCTATTCTACCCCCATATCTCTATAATTACTATTCATTTAATTCGAATTTTAACCCGAGTCTCGC